GGAATTTATCATTGATTAGTAGGAATTTATTAGTAGGAGGCGAACTTTATGAAAACAGAAGTATACGCTTTAGGTCAACATATATCTATGTCTGCTCACAAAGCGCGAAGAGTAATTGATCAAATTCGTGGGCGTTCCTACGAAGAAACACTTATGATATTAGAACTCATGCCTTATCGAGCATGTTATCCCATTTTCAAATTAGTTTATTCTGCAGCAGCAAATGCTAGTTTCAATATGGGTTCGAATGAAGCAAATTTAGTCATTAGTAAAGCCGAAGTAAATGAAGGTAGTATCGTGAAGAGATTAAAACCTCGAGCTCGAGGGCGTAGTTTTGCCATACAAAAACCTACCTGCCATATAACTATTGTAATGAAAGATATATCCTTAGGTGGATATATAGATACCGACTCTATTAAGTGGTCACAAAAACCAAAATGGAAAAAAAAGGATAGAACTATGTCGTATTATGATATGTATAGTAATAGTAATGGGGGAACATGGGACAAAAAATAAATCCAATTGGTTTCAGACTTGGTACAACCCAAGGTCATCATTCCCTTTGGTTCGCACAACCAAAAAATTATTCTGAGGGTCTGCAAGAAGATCAAAAAATAAGAAATTATATCAAGAATTATGTACAAAAAAATATGAAAACATCCTCTGGCGTTGAGGGAATTGCGCGTATAGAGATTCAAAAAAGAATCGATCTGATCCAAATCATAATCTATATGGGATTTCCAAAAATATTAATTGAAAGTCGACCCCGAGGAATCGAAGAATTACAGATGAATTTACAAAAAGAATTTAATTCTGTAAATAGAAAACTTAACATTGCTATCACACGAATTGAAAAGCCTTACGGAAACCCTAATATTCTTGCAGAATTTATAGCCGGCCAATTAAAAAATAGAGTTTCTTTTCGCAAAGCAATGAAAAAGGCTATAGAATTAACTGAACAAGCAGATACAAAAGGAATTCAAGTGCAAATTGCAGGACGTATCGACGGAAAAGAAATTGCGCGTGTTGAATGGATCAGAGAGGGTAGGGTTCCACTACAAACCATTCGAGCTAAAATTGATTATTGTTCCTATACAGTTCGAACTATCTATGGGGTATTAGGCATCAAAATTTGGATATTTATAGACGGGGAATAATAAAATAAACCTTTATTTCCCTTTGCATTCTATCCGGCGATGGAACAAAAAGAGAAATTTATTTCTTATTTTTATTTTCTCTTCAATAAAAAAATGAACAAACAATTATAATTCTATAGGGTTTAATAAAAATTAAATTAATCTTTTGATAAAATTGCTATGCTTAGTGTGTGACTCGTTGGTTTTTTGAGGGTTAGTAACCAGCCCCATAGTATAAACAAATAACTATAGAAGTAATAACCAACTCATCCCTTCGTATTATCTGGATCCAAAGAACCAGTCAAGATATGATATATTGTTCATATTGTTGTAGCAACTGAAATACTTTTTCATTAAAAAATCTGCTTCTAAGTTGTCAATAGAAATAAAAAAGAAAGGGTATGGATAAATGGAAGGATGAAAGAAAGAAAGAAAAAGAATATGGATGATATAAAATTCCAATATGTAAGGTCTATGAGTCATCTCATAAAAAATCTGTGTAATAAAGCATCAATAAGGATTCATCATTAAAAGGATCTGCTCATCGAACAAAAAATAAAGAGCTTCGAGCCAATAAAGACTAAGAATATTGACTCAAGAACTAATAGCTCCATTGTAGAATTCAGACCTAACCATTAAGTAAGAAGGGATGGGAACGATGGAACCTGTGAATTCAAAAGATTCTAGTGAAAATGAATTCGAACGATTCATTGATCGGGATGGCGGAACCGACCAGAAACCAATTAATCTATTCGGAAAAGTTATGAACTTAATGATAGAACTGAAATAGAAATTGAAAGAGTAAATATTCGCCCGCGAAAACTTTATTTTCTTGGATTGCTAAATTTAGGGTCAATCCAATACGATAAAGAGTAAAACACAAGAAAGATTCCTTTTAACATTCTAAATCTAAAATAGATAAATATAAGAAAAAAAAGTTATTTAATATATTTAGTTATTATTTCTATACTATACAAACAAGATATAAAAATTAATAATAGATTTGATCTAGATTAAATGAAATCCATGAGTCAGCAGATTACTTATTAAATACATGTATATCTTAATTCAAATTATATCTGAATTGAATTCTAAATCTTTAATTTGAATTTATTTTTATTCGCGAGGAGCTGGATGAGAAGAAACTCTCACGTCCAGTTCTGTAGTAGAGATGGAATTCAAAACAAACCATCAACTATAACCCCAAAAGAACCAGATTCCGTAAACAACATAGAGGAAGAATGAAGGGAATATCTTATCGAGGTAATACTATTTGTTTTGGTAAATACGCTCTTCAGGCACTTGAACCCGCTTGGATCACATCTAGACAAATAGAAGCAGGTCGACGAGCAATGACACGAAATGCACGTCGCGGTGGAAAAATATGGGTTCGTATATTTCCAGATAAACCAGTTACAGTAAGACCCGCAGAAACACGTATGGGTTCAGGTAAAGGCTCTCCCGAATATTGGGTAGCTGTTGTTAAGCCTGGTCGAATTCTTTATGAAATGGGTGGAGTAACAGAAAATATAGCCCGAAGGGCTATTTCAATAGCAGCGTCCAAAATGCCTATACGAGCTCAATTTATAATTTCGGGCTAAAAAAGAAATAGGCCCTAATTAAAAATAGCGGATGCAGGTTTCTTTTTTTGGACAAATAATATTTCTTTTTTTTCTTTGACCTTTGTATTGTAAAAACGGATAAAAAAAAAAAAAAAAATGATATGATTCAACCTCAGACCCATTTGAATGTAGCAGATAACAGCGGGGCTCGAGAATTGATGTGTATTCGAATCATAGGAGCTAGCAATCGTCGATATGCTCGTATTGGTGACGTTATTGTTGCTGTGATCAAAGACGCAGTTCCAAACATGCCTCTACAAAGATCAGAAGTGGTCAGAGCTGTAATTGTACGTACTTGTAAAGAACTTAAACGTGACAACGGTATGATAATACGATATGATGACAATGCTGCAGTTGTGATTGATCAAGAAGGAAATCCAAAAGGAACTCGAGTTTTTGGTGCGATTGCCCGAGAATTGAGACAGTTCAATTTTACTAAAATAGTTTCATTAGCTCCCGAGGTATTATAAAATGAGACCACGATATGGTTATAGTAGGGTATTTAAAAGAAATAGATTAAGATTCATTTAGTAGATTTTGTCTCACGTATATACCTTTTAAAATTAATATTCATAAACAAATACGTAAAAAAAAAAAAAAGAAAAACATGTTGATTATATCCAAATTTGGAGGCACCAATAATTTTAATTAATCATGGGTAGTGATACTATTGCTGACATAATAACCTCTATACGAAATGCCGATATGTATAGAAAAAGCGTGGTTCGAGTAGCATCTACTAATATCAGCGAAAGTATTGTGAAAATACTTTTACGAGAGGGTTTTATCGAAAACGTGAGAAAACATCGAGAAAACAACAAATATTTTTTGGTTTTAACCCTACGACATAGAAGGAATAGGAAAAGCACTTATAGAAATCTTTTAAATTTAAAACGGATCAGTCGGCCGGGTCTACGAATCTATTCTAACTATCAAAGAATTCCTAGAATTTTAGGTGGGATGGGTGTTGTAATTCTTTCTACATCTCGGGGTATAATGACAGACCGAGAGGCTCGACTAGAAAGAATAGGCGGAGAAATTTTGTGTTATATATGGTAATCTTTCTAATATCCGAATTGAATATGAAACTTCTTATTTGCGAAAAAGAAAAGAGAAGTGCTGGGTTGTCTAATAGGGTTCTTCCTCCACTAGTTAATACTTCAAGGGGGTTTTGCCTGGAATGAAAGAACAAAAATGGATTCATGAAGGTTTAATTACTGAATCGCTTCCCAACGGTATGTTCCGGGTTCGTTTAGATAATGAAGATATGATTCTAGGTCATGTTTCAGGAAAGATCCGACGTAGTTTTATACGGATACTGCCAGGCGATAGAGTCAAAATTGAAGTAAGTCGGTATGATTCAACCAGAGGTCGTATAATTTATCGACTCCGCAACAAAGATTCGAAAGATTAGGTGTTTCCCTATTTATTTCACCATTAAAAATTGAAAATTTCAAGAAACTTATTTTCTTCCAAGAAGTAGATTCAAAATTAAAGTAAGGAGTGGCAAATATGAAAATAAGAGCTTCCGTTCGTAAAATTTGTGAAAAGTGTCGACTAATACGTCGTAGGGGACGAATTATAGTAATTTGTTCGAACCCAAGACATAAACAAAGACAAGGATAATAAGGCTCATTAAAGACCTGATATACAAATAGGGGATCTGTTTTGACATGAAATGGATATATCCATATATCTCTGACTCAAATTTATGAGATGATAAAATATGGCAAAAGCTATACCGAAAAAGGGTTCACGTGGACGTATTGGTTCACGTAAGAGTACACGTAAAATACCAAAGGGGGTTATTCATATTCAAGCAAGTTTCAATAATACCATTGTGACTGTTACAGATGTACGGGGGCGAGTGGTTTCTTGGTCCTCTGCCGGTACTTGTGGCTTCCGAGGTACAAGAAGAGGGACACCATTTGCTGCTCAAACCGCAGCGGCAAATGCTATTCGTGCAGTAGTAGATCAAGGTATGCAACGAGCAGAAGTCATGATTAAAGGTCCCGGTCTCGGAAGAGACGCAGCATTACGAGCTATTCGCAGAAGTGGTATACTATTAACTTTCGTACGGGATGTAACTCCTATGCCACATAATGGCTGTAGACCCCCGAAAAAAAGACGTGTATAGAAAAAAAATGGAAGATATTTCAATAGCAAGAGAAACAAGAGAAATAAATGATTCAATGATCTGATCAAAAAATATTATTATGGTTCGAGAGAAAATAACAGTATC